AATTCCTTCTCTTCTATATAATTATATAATTGAGGGAATCCCCCCCCCCCCCCCTTTTTTTATTTATTTATTATGATATTTTCGGCTTTAGAACATATATTAACTCATATATCTTTTTCAGTTGTTTCAATTGTAATTATAATTCATTTGATAACCTTATTAATTGACGAATTCATTGAACTATATGATTCATCAGAAAAGGCCATGATAACCACTTTTTTCTGTATAACAGGATTATTAATTACTCGTTGGATTTATTCGGAGCATTTGCCAATAAGTAATTTATATGAATCATTAATATTTCTTTCGTGGGGTTTTTCCCTTATTCCTATAGTTCCATATTTTAAAAAACATAAAAATTTTGTAAGCGTAATAACCGCGACAAGTACTTTTTTTATACAAGGCTTTGCTACTTCGGGTTTTTTAATTAACATGCATCAATCCGAAATCTTAGTACCAGCTCTCCAATCTCAGTGGTTAATGATGCACGTAAGTATGATGGTATTGGGCTATGCAGCTCTTTTATGTGGATCATTATTATCAATAGCACTGCTAGTAATTACATTTCAAAAAATCATAAGAATTGTTGATAAAAGCAATAATTTAAATTTATTAAATCATTTATTTTCGTTTGGTGAGATCCAATATATACCGGAAAGAGTCAATATTTTAAGAAATACTTCAACTCTTTCTATGAGAAATTATTACAGATTTCAATTGATTCAACAATTAGATCATTGGGGTTATCGTATTCTTAGTATAGGGTTTATCTTGTTAACCATAGGTATCCTTTCAGGAGCGGTCTGGGCTAATGAAGCGTGGGGATCATATTGGAGTTGGGACCCAAAAGAAACTTGGGCATTTATTACTTGGACCATATTTGCCATTTATTTCCATACTCGAACAAATAAAAATTTTAAAGGTTTAAATTCCGCAATTATCGCTTCTATCGGTTTTGTTATAATTTGGATATGCTATTTAGGGGTTAATTTATTAGGAATAGGACTACATAGTTATGGTTCCTTTATATTAAATTAACATCTAATTGAATTGAAAAAAAAAGACCAAATACAACCATAAGACAGCCTAGCATATATATAAGAAACTTAGGATAAGTTGTTGAGAACTTTTTGAATCCTTACATTACCTGATTCAAAAAGTTCTCACAAATGCCACACATATTTGGTTACAATTACAATTCAATTGATTTTTGAATTTAAAATGAAAAAAAAAATACTTTTTTTTCATTGTACAAAGATTTTGAAAACTTCAAAATCATAAGAATGCTTTTTAATTTCTTTTTTTTTATAAAAAACTACCTATAAAAAAAATTTGATAGAATAGTGTCAACCTTGTCAACTGATAATGAGAAAACAAAATCCGGATAAATACCAATACTTATTACAGGCAGAAGGATAGAGATCAAAACAAATAACTCACGGGGTCCAGAATCAAAATAGTTTGGGGCATTAAACAGCTTGTATCCATAGAACATCTGACGTAACATCGATAATAAATAAATAGGAGTTAATATAATCCCAACTGCCATTACAAAAGTAATTAGTATTTTTGGCATTAAAAGGTATTTTTGGTCTGTAATTATTCCCAAAAATACTATTAATTCCGAAAAAAAACCGCTCATGCCTGGTAATGCCAGGGAAGCTAGTGATAAGATACTGAACATCGTGAATATTTTTGGCATTAGGGTAGCCATTCCACCCATTTCGTCAAGATAAACAAGACGTATTCTATCATAACTCGTTCCCGCCAAGAAAAAAAGTGCAGCGCCAATAAACCCATGTGATATTATTTGCAAAATGGCCCCATTGAGTCCCATTTCACTTATAGAGCAAATTCCTACAATTATAAAACCCATATGAGATACAGACGAATAGGCTATTCGTTTTTTTAAATTTTGTTGACCAGAAGATGTTGAAGCTGCATAGATTATTTGCATTGCGCCCACTATTATCAACCAAGGAGAAAAAGTAGAATGGGCATGGGGTAATAATTCCATATTGATCCGAACCAATCCATACGCTCCCATTTTTAATAAGATTCCGGCTAGAAGCATACAAGTACTGTAGTGTGCTTCTCCATGAGTGTCCGGTAACCATGTATGTAAGGGTATAATCGGCGATTTGACAGCAAAAGCAATAAGAAATCCAATATAGAATAGTATTTCCAGAGCTACAGGATATGATTGATTGGCTGATGTTTCAAAATTGAATGTTGCTTCATTGGAAGCATATAAAGCGATACCTAAGGCTCCTATTAATAAAAAAACGGAACCTCCTGCAGTATACAATATAAACTTTGTAGCTGAATACAGACGTTTCTTCCCCCCCCACATAGATAGAAGTAGATAAACAGGAATTAATTCTAACTCCCACATAATGAAAAAAAGTAGCAGATCCTGCGAAGAAAATAATCCTATTTGCCCACTATACATTGCTAACATCAAAAAATGGAATAATCGGGAATCCCGAGTAACTGGCCAAGCCGCTAAAGTAGCTAAAGTGGTTATAAAACCTGTCAGTAAAATAGGCCCTAACGAAAGTCCATCTATTCCCAATCTCCAATAAAAATCAAAACAATTGATCCATTTATAATCTTCTGTTAATTGGATTAATGGATCGTCCAATTGAAAATAATAAAAGAATGCATAGGTCATTAAAAGGAGTTCTAAGATAGAAATACATATAGTATACCATCTAATTACCTTATTCCCTCGATGAGGGAAAAAGAAAATTAAGGAACCTGCGGATATCGGTAAAACTACAAATATTGTTAACCAAGGAAAAGAATTCGTGGTAAAGACAAGATACATTTGGACCAGAAAAAACCCGTGCTCGAAAACTTAATATATTTTTTTATTTTTTTTTCAAGTACGGGTTTTTGGCGGTAAACAAAAAATCAAATGTATTCAAGTGGGCTTTTCTAGAAAGTATCAATACGCTAGACCCATGCTTCGAGTTGTTTCATGCCATAAATAAACTCGAACACTCAAGAAATCCGTTGGACAGGCGGATTCACATCTCTTACAACCGACACAGTCCTCTGTTCTGGGAGCAGAAGCTATTTGCTTAGCTTTACATCCGTCCCAAGGTATCATTTCTAATACATCAGTGGGACAAGCCCGGACACATTGAGTACACCCTATACATGTATCATAAATCTTTACTGAATGTGACATTGGATCTATAATTTTTTTTGAACGTGATAAATTTTCGATCTAGTAAATTTCTAAACGAATCATATTCATATATTTAAACACCAGATGAATCAATGATTTACCAGAATTTTTTTATATTCAATTCCGGGTGGACTCATTCGCATTGCTTATTAGACAGAGTTAAGATACTTTACTTTAATTCATTACGTTTTACCAAACAGCCTGGATACGTTACATATCATATATGTGAATTCAAATTGATGAATATTCTATTTTATATGATTAATACTACTTAACTACTTATTTATTTAACAAATTTGATTGATTGATAGAGATTGATTTTCTATTACGATAAATTGACGACACTATAGCCGGACCAATAGCTGCTTCAGCGGCTGCAATAGATATAACAAAAATTGAGAAAATATTTCCTTTTAATTGGCGACTATCAAAAAAGTCTGAAAATATTACGAAATTTATATTAATGGCATTCAATATAAGTTCAAGACACATAAGAGCTCTAACCATATTTCGACTTGTGATCAATCCATAAATGCCGATAGAAAATAAATAAGCACTCAAAACAAGCACATGTTCAAGCATCATCGACTCACTCCTTTTCGATTTATTTCAATATAAATTGAATATAAACAAGAATTCAACATCAACATATTGGATTGCCTAGAATAAGACTATCACAAGTACAGAAAAAGATATATTGGTAATAGGTCGAATAAAAGAATTTATACATCAATCGTTTTCAAATAGAATTGTAAAGAAAATAAATAGATGTGATAAATTAGAACAAAGTTGAATTTTGATTACGATTGCTAATTCTAAAGATTTATTACTGACGAGCCACAGCAATCGCACCTATCAAAGCAACTAACAGAATTATTGAAATGAATTCAAATGAAAGAAAAAAATCTGTTGATAAATGAATTCCGAGTTGTTGACTATTACTTATCAAATCTTGCTCTATAATCTGGTTTGCTTTTGTAGTCCAAATAATCCCGTACCACGACGTATCCAGAATAATAGTAATTAGTAAAACAAAAATACTTGTACAAACTAAAGAAGTAACCCCATTCCCAACAGTCCAAAGATTAAAATCTTTGGAATCTTCTGAACCATTCATGAACATCACAGCAAATAGAATTAAAACATTTATAGCTCCTACATAAATAAGAAGCTGTGCAGCAGCTACAAAATAAGAATTTGATAAAATGTAGAATAAAGATATACAAACAAGAAGGAATCCCAATGAAAAAGCAGAATAAATTGGGTTGGTAAGTAATACCACTCCGAGACCTCCTAATATAAGACCTAATCCCAGAAAGACTAAAAGAAAATCATATATTGGTTCAGATAAATCCATTGTATGGAAAATAAAAGATAAAACAATCGAATTCGTTATTTTTTCATGACCTTGTTGATCCGACCAGGAAAACCTTATTTATCTTATTTATAATGGGTTTCTATAGTTGAATTCAACCCTAAGGGATATGTGGAAATTACTACAGAAATACAACTGTTGGACTAATCTCATTCTTTATTCTTTCTCGAAAAAGATAATTCAACACTCTAATTTGAATTTAGAAAAAAAATTATAGCTATATTAAGAGATTTTCAATTCAAATTAAGCCGCAATATTATTCTTAAATCAAATTTAGTAATTATAAATTGTTCTTTAATCAAAAATCAAAGGGGGTTTGCTCACTTTTTTGAGGTGAATTCGAAATCGTGCGAATTGTATAATCATTAATTACTGACATTGGTAAACGACCTAAAGCAATTTGATTATAATTCAATGCATGACGATTATAAGTAGAAAGCTCATACTCTTCAGTCATTGATAAACAATTTGTTGGACAATACTCAACACAGTTACCACAAAATATACAGATTCCAAAATCAATACTGTAATTAAGTAACCGCTTCTTTCGAATGTCAGTTTCCAATTTCCAATCAACAACAGGTAGATTTATAGGACAGACACGAACACATACTTCACAAGCAATGCATTTATCAAATTCAAAATGGATTCGACCGCGAAAACGTTCCGAGGTTATTAATTTTTCATAAGGATATTGAATAGTTACAGGTAAACGATTTGCGTGGGATAAAGTAATCGTGAAACTTTGACCAATGTACCTTGCAGCTCGTATAGTTTGTTGACCATAATTCATGAACCCAGTTATCATGGGGAACATATCGCAAATCTCTATGAATAATTTTATGTTTGTTTCGTTCTCTTGTTTGAGTCAAGTCGTAAATATAGAAAAATATTACTCTATAGCAAAAGGAGTTGGAAAGAGGTTGTTACTAATAGATTACCGAGAGAAATAGGTAAAAGAAATTTCCATCCAAGATTTAATAGTTGGTCCATTCTTAGTCTAGGTAAAGTCCATCTTGTTGTGATAGAAAGGAACAAAAATAGATATGTTTTAACCAATGTAATAATGATATCCATTGTTGTTCCAAAGACTCCACCTACCTTTTTTATTTCAAAAAACTCAGGAACAAATATGTACGGAATAGAGATATTCCAACCACCCAAGTAAAGAACTGTTACAAATAATGAAGAAACTAATAAATTTAGATAGGAAGCAATATAAAACAAACCAAATTTGATACCCGAATATTCGGTTTGATAACCTGCTACTAATTCTTCTTCTGCTTCTGGCAAATCAAAAGGTAATCTTTCACATTCTGCTAGGGAAGAAATGAAAAAAATGATAAACCCTATGGGTTGGCGCCACAAATTCCATCCCAAAAAGCCATATTTTGATTGTGCTTCAACTATATCAACTGTACTTGAACTGTTAGATAATCATAGTCGTTGATAACATCACTGTTCTCATCGCTATTTCAGAACCGTACGTGAGATTTTTATCTCATACGGCTCCTCGAAGGCCATAAATAAATCTAAGGAACGGATATCGTCTTATTTTATCTTGATATATTTGTAAGATAGATAGGACAAAATCTATCGAACGTTCCAAAATTCGACCAATGAAATTCTGTCTGTTATAATATTAAAAAAAAATACGTCTGAATTCATCTCATCTTTTAAGAATTTCAATTTTTCTTTTTTGAGCAATAACTTAAATAATTAATTCAATAAAATACTCCTTGTAGAAGTGTCAATAGATATTTCAACTCATCGTTTTCTTTTTATTATTTATTACGAAAAGATTTTTTCTATTACGAATAAGGGTTAGGCATTCCATTAGTTGATGAATTATGGCATGAGTTCAATTTCGATGATCGGTTTATATAAATATGACTATAGAAAAAGAAAAGAAAGAGTAAAAAAAAAGATCTTTTTTTATTGTAATTAGATTCTTTTTTTGTTCCTAGTCTTATTTCTTCAAAAAAAGGAAAGGATTATTTCGTTCCTGATAGTTAGTTTTTAATCAGTTGATGGGAGCATACTCGAGATCGGAATTGTGAGGAGTACTGCCGAATCATTTCTACCAATTTAAAGCCCCAAGTAATATTCTTTTTCTATTATTTCGATTATGTGGAAATACCTTTTTGATAATTAAAATAATCTCTATTACTAATCCTTTGTGTATTTTTGTGTTCCTAACCATCTACTTATTTTTTTGCTCAAAAAATCGTCTGTTAGCATTATGGTAATACATATAAATGATAGTAAAAACTCAATAAGGTTGATTCTTTTGAGCCCGCTTCAAGCCCGGATGATTAATCAACCAATCTTGGGGCAAAAAATATTGTTTTCTTATGTTTATTGTTTATTTCTGTTTTACTCTTGTACATAGAAAATGAGTCTCAATTTTTTTACGGCAAATTTAGAAGCTGTTTTCTTTCACCCATATAACTATCCAGTTTAGTTCATCAATCCAAATAATGAATAAAAAATGGAAGATATCTAGTCAATTAATTTTTCTATTTTCCTAAACAGATAAATAGAAATATAGAAAATCTTTTCTTTCAACGAATCGCACGTAGAGATATGGATAATACACAGAGGGTTAATGGTATTTCATAACTAATCGATTGAGCGGCAGCTCGCAGACCACCTAAAAAGGAATATTTATTATTTGATCCATATCCTGACATAAGAAGCCCCAAGGGGGCAATACTTGAAATAGCAATCCATAAAAAAACACCCATATTTAGATTCGCTAAAACAAGGTGATAACCAAAAGGAATTACTGAATAGCTTAATAAAGTTGATATGACTGCTATAGATGGCCCGATATTAAATAAAAGAGTATCGCCTCTTGATGGAAAAAGATTTTCTTTAAAAAGTAGTTTTGTCCCATCAGCTAAAGCTTGAAGAACTCCCAAAGGACCAGCATATTCAGGTCCAATACGTTGTTGTATCCCTGCGGATATTTCTCTTTCTAACCATACAATTACTAGTATGCCTATCGTGATTCCCAATACAAGAATAAGAATAGGAACAAGCATCCACAAAATTCCATAGACCTCGTTTAAGGATTCCAATCCGGAAAAAGAATTGATAGCTTGTACTTCGGTTGTCTCAATTATCATTTTAACGATCAACTTCTCCCATAATGATATCTATACTCCCTAGTATTGTCATAATATCAGCCAATTTCATTCTTTTAACTAATTGAGGAAGAGTTTGCAAATTGATAAAACCCGGGGGGCGAATTTTCCATCTCCAAGGAAAAGCGCTTTGATCTCCTATCAGGAAAATTCCCAATTCTCCTTTTGGAGCTTCAACTCTCATATAAAGTTCTTGTTTCGGCAATTCAAACGTAGGCGAAGTTTTTTTACTAATGAATCGGTAGTCAAAATGGTTCCAATCGGGATCTCTTTCTTTATCAAAATATCGGATTTCTAAATTTTCATAAGGTCCCCCCGGAATTCCTTCCAAAGTCTGTTGAATAATTTTTATGGATTCCGTCATTTCAGCAATTCGGACTAAATAACGCGCTAACGAATCCCCCTCTTTTTGCCACTGGATTTCCCAATCAAATTCGTCATAACACTCATAATGATCAACTTTGCGAAGATCCCATTGTACGCCGGAAGCTCGTAACATAGGTCCCGATAAACCCCAATTTATTGCTTCCCCTGTACCAATAATACCTATTCCTTCAACTCGTTCTAAAAAAATAGGATTACGCGTAATAAGTTTTTGATATTCAGCAACTCTTGTTAAAAAAAAATCGCAGAAATCCAAACATTTATCTAACCAACCATAAGGTAGATCAGCTGCTACTCCTCCGATACGGAAAAAATTATGCATCATTCTCATACCGGTGGCAGCTTCGAATAAATCATATATTAACTCTCTTTCTCGAAAAATATAGAAGAAGGGAGTCTGTGTACCAATATCTGCCATAAAGGGGCCAAGCCATAACAGATGAGAAGCGATACGACTCAACTCCAACAAAATTACTCTAATATAACTGGCTCTTTTAGGTACTTGAATATTTCCCAAATGTTCTGGTCCGTTTACTGTTATTGCTTCTGTGAACATGGTAGCTAAATAATCCCAACGTGTTACATAAGGCAAATATTGTATAATTGTTCGGTTTTCCGCAATTTTTTCCATTCCTCTGTGTAAATAACCTAATATAGGTTCACAGTCAATAACATCTTCCCCGTCTAGAGTAAGTATGAGTCGCAGAACACCATGCATTGACGGGTGTTGTGGACCCATATTGACTATCATGAAGTCATTTTTTGTTGTCGGTACATTCATAGGGGTTTCCTCGATTCATTCTTGCATGAATTACTGAAAACGAAAAGAAGTTCATAAAAATTCAAGATCTGATAAATCAACTAATAAAATAATAATAAAAAAGACTCTTCAAATTAACGAATTTTTGATTCCCGAATATCTAAACGGCCAATTAATTCTTTATAACGTACTCTATTTTTCTTTGCCAAATAAGACAATAGTCGTTGGCGTTTTCCTAGAAGTTTCCGTAAACCCCTTTGAGATAAATAGTCTTTTCTATGCAATTTCAAATGGAAAGTAAGTCCTCGTATCTTATTAGTAAAACTTATTATTTGAAATTCAACGGATCCCTCCTTTTCTTCTTTGTCGTCTTGTGAAATAATTGAAATGAATGAAGTTTTTACCATAAAATGAAATCCCCCTCTCTTTTTAATTTTAAGATAATTTTCTTGATCAGTAATAATAAATAACGAGATATTAAATAATAATGTTAGTTCATTTTAATATGACAAATATACCTTTACTGAATTTTCAATCGTGGATATATCTGTATCCTTATAATACTAAATCGACTGGCATTATTGGTATCAAACCAATAACGATTTATACAAGCTAAATCTTCTAATCGATAGTTGGGCCAAAGAAAAAGCTTTAATTTAATTAATTTATTTCTATCTTTATTATCACTATCAAAATGTTTGCTTTTATCTACAATGTGATCACAGCTCTTTACGCTAGTACCGTTGAAATTTTTGGCATTTATATTAATATCTTTTTTATTTTTTGAATTCAAAGAAATTAGAATTCTCAATTCTCTACGATGTTTAGGGGATAAAAGGTTTTCAAGAACAAATAAATCATAATCATTTTTGTCCCCATTTCCAGTTATCTTTTGATGTCTTTCAATAGTAGATTCATCTAAATTCTTTTTATCAACAAAATTTTGCTCTCTGTATCTTTGATTAATTTGCTGTTTGCTTTTATGAATTAATAAAGGACTAATGGTTTGATACATAATAGATTTTCCATCATTTTTTACCGACAGACGGGTTGGTTCGATAATCAATATTCCCCCTTTTATCAATTCTGTAAAAATTAAATTTTTCTGAATCGTCAGAATATCTAAACTCAATTCCCCTCTTTGAATAGAGGATATAAAAATTTCTCGTGGATTTGCCAGTCTAAGCAAGAGACAATAGACCTTGATATTATTGATTAGTTTTTTATTTAAAGAACCATCCCACCGTAATTGAAAGCCTAAATACCTTTTTTTGAAGAAATTAAGTTTTGCTTCCTTATTCCTTTTGGATTTACCTTTTTTCATGTCTGATCCTGCATATTCTTCTTTAACATCCTTTTCTCGATTTGCAAAAATTGATCTAAGATCCGCTTGGTCTTTTGATTCTTTTTGTTCATGGTTTCGATTCTCTAATTCAATAGATTTTTTTTCATTTGATGATAGAGATATAAAAATATTTTTATTGTTCTTTCCGTTGATTTTTTTCTTTTTATTGTGACTAACATTTGCATTTTCATTCAACTTGAAATTGAAAAGAAGTAAATTTATTGGTACTGCCCATGGTTTTTTCTTATATACGTTGTAAAGTATCACAAATTTTGGAAAGAACCAACGTTCTAGTTCTAAATTTGATATGGGATTTTTTAATATTTCGTCATCGTCATTCATTCCCATCCAATCAAAAGGTTTTTTTTTTTTATTGGATGAATTAACTTCTTGATTTGGGCAAATCGTAAGAAAAAAAAGATCTTTATTATCAAATTTATCAATTATTTGATGTAGATTATTTACAGTCTTAGTATTGTTTTTTGTTCTAGTATTGATCCAAGACTCAATATTGGCCTTCTTTCTAAGACAAAAATGGAAAATTCTCCAATCAAAATATTTTCTATCCGGGTTTTTCTCCATATTGATAATATCATCTTTTCCTAGATAATTGTTGATAGAGATACCTCCCAACATATCAAATACTTTGCTTTTTTTTTTATTTGTCTTGTAATTAGAAGAAATTTCTTGCTTATTATTGACTTGTAATGGTAATCGATAAATGGATGAGTCTTTCTTATCTTCAGAATTAATAAATTGATACGAAAAAAGATTAAATTTATAGTATTTTTGAAATTTTTCTTTTCGTTTTTGGTTCGGTAATGAATCTACTTCAAAACTTTTTTGTTTTTCGTAATGAATTACTTGGTCTTTTTTATATAAGTTCCATTTGTTTAAATCTTTTTTTTGAACTATACCTCGCTCAGTGATTCTAATTCGCCGTTTTTGTGGCATTAATTTGTACCAGTAAATTTGAGATAAATTATATTTATATTGATAATGGCTCTTTAACCAGTTTTTCCATTGATTCATTACAGAATTTATAAACCTAAAGTTTGTATCTTTTAATTTTGATTGAAATAATCCTTGGGCTCCAAAATAACCTTTTATTTCATTTTTCAGAAAGGGAAATGCTTCGTGATATTGAAGGACAAATCGTAATTTATATAAGTTAATAACTTGAGTTTGTGATAATTTAAAAAATACATATGCTTGTGACAAAGAGGCTGTGTCAGAAAAAATATGTAAATTATTATTAATAAGACTACCATTACTATAATTAAATGACTTTTTTATAATTGAAATAAAATGAATTTGATTTTTATTTGTTTTATCAATTCTGTTAGGATTTTCTTTATTGTTGTAAATGTATTTATTAATAGTTTTTCTTGTTGATTCAAAAAAAAACTGTATATTAATTTTCAGAATCTTAATGATAACTAGAAGAATATTTATATATATTCTTTCAATCAAAATTTTTGTAAAAAAAGATGATTTATGCACTAATTGAGCATTGCTTCGCTGTAATATCCGCGAAATATTTTTTAATGATTTTAAGCTTTTAGCATTGGAACTTAGTTTGTTACGACTAATATTTATCTTTGATATTATAACACCTTTTCTCTTTTCTTTTGTAATTTTTTCTATTTGATTTCTGATTGTCTTTGTTCTGACATTCAGATCTTTCATTTTTTTTTTTTTCAATGAATGATTTATCCAATCCATAGTTGGAATGGACCTTTTATGGCTCGTTTGAGTAACGGTTGTCAAATCTTTTTCGTTTTTAGTTTCATTCAATTCATATATTTCTCTAAATCCAAATAGTGGGCTTTTTGATTTTGAAAGTTTATTTATTTTTTCTTTTAAAATTGTTAAACCCAGAAAACTTTTTTTTTGAAACTTTAGAATTTGTTTTCTAAATTTTTGAAAGATAGGTTCAAAAGGGGAAAGTCCTTTTTTTGGAGAACCAAAAGGAAACTCAGTTTCCATTCCAAAAACTGTTAAAAAACAAAAATCATTTTTTTGTCTTTTCTTTTTCATTTCATTTTTATGGAGAAATTTTAGCTTCGATTTGTGCCAAGGTTTTAGACGAAAAGGAAATAAGATCTTTATTTGAATACCGTCTGTTAACCAGTTTTTAGGGAATTCTGTTTCTGATAATTGAACTCCATTATAGGTGCATTTCACATGCATTTCTCTTTTCCAATCCTTTAAATCCTCGGACCATTCGGGAAGTTGAAATAATAAGATACGAATGGTATTTTTGGCTATTATTAATGAAGGTAATAGAA